AAAATAGTTTTTAGTGTATAGATTGCACAATAAATTTTGATTTTATAGGAAATAATTGAAAATTATTAAAACTAATAAAAGTAAATTAAATTTTACATAATTTATCCTATCAAGATAATCCTTTTATTCAGGCATTTTATTTTTACATTACAGATTTTTTTAAAAACGTGTTTTAAGTAAAAATAAAAATAATGTTACATTTAATAAAATGTAAGGAGCATCCTCCGCCAATTTCATCTAATTGTCATTGTAAACGTAACTAATTTGATTTGAAGACATGGTTTCATATATTAGAATATATTCCAAGAGAACTTAAGATGACATGATTGCTTCAAAAAAATTTAGATAAAATCTAAAACAAATCCCCCTATCGGTAAATCGATATTAATTATATTCAATTACATACATCAAGTAGACGCACGGGAATGACTTTTAAAATTAACTATACCTTTCCCTTCTTGAAGGGAAAAAAAAAGAATGGAAAGGTATAATTAATTAAAATATAGTTTTTTAAAAAATTTTTAAAATTTTCTTTATATAATGAAATGTAAATTTAAAATTAATAATATAGAAGAAATATTTGTAATTTTATTAAAAATAAAGCAGAAATTTTAATATAGATTTGGCAAAATTTGTGCCAGCCGCCGCGGTTATACAAATAAATCTATTTTTTGGAATAATTTTAATAAAATTTAAATTAATTAGTTGTTATAATTTATTAAGGTGAAATTTATAATTTGTTATTTTTCAAATTTGATTTTAAAAAAATTTAAAAGATAAACTAGGATTAGATACCCTATTATTTTAAGCTAAATATTGTTAGTAGATAAATAATATGAAATCATAAGATTTTGGCGGTATTTTAAGCTTTTTAGAGGAATTTGCTCTGTGATGGATAAAACGCCTTGATCTTACCTAATTTTGTTAATTCAATTTGTATACCACTATATTTAATTATATTGAATAATAATATTTAAGATTTTTTTTTAAAAATTATGTTAAGTCAAGGTGCAGTATAAAATTATGAATGAAGTGAATTACATTGATTATAATTTATATATTTTTTGAAAAAATTTAATTTAGGATTTAAAAGTAAAATATTAATAGAATGGGTATTTGAATAAAGCTCTGGGATATGCACATATCGCCCGTCGCTCTCAAGTTTGAGATAAGTCGTAACAAAGTAAAAATACTGGAAAGTGTTTTTTAAAATGAAATCATTAGATATTTCATTTACAATGAAATTTTGTTTTTAAGAAACCATTTTAATTTTGATTAAAATATTAATTTATAGCATTTTTAAAAAGGTTTATTGTAAATTGTATTATTTTAGATTGAAATAAATATATACTGAAAAGGAAAGATAAAAATTATGAAAAATTAAAATTTAAAAAGTATTGATTGTAGGAGTACCTTTTGCATTAGGGTTTTTTAAAGAAATTAAAATATTTTAATTTCCCGAAGTTAAAATGATTTATTATAATATGGTTATTATGTGGAAATATAATAATTAATGTTTTAATAGAAATGAAATTTTATTCATATTTAAGGATATCTGGTTATAATAATAATGATTATATATCTATCTATTTAATTTATATTTATATTTATATAAATAGAAACGATTTGTGGGGATAAGCTCATAAATTTTCTTTAGAATTTATTAACTTTTTAAAAAAGGCATAAAATTTTCTTAGTCTTTTAATAAAGAATTATTTAATTAAGGGATAATTTTAAGATTTTTTTATGATTTTAAAAATTTTTATAAAATGAAAATATAAAAAAATTAGTAAAATTGTAATTTGATAACTTTTTTTAAAGGGTTTTTAGAAGGTAAGGAAAATTAAATTAAAGGAATTCGGCAAAAAAGTTAATAGTTGACTGTTTAACAAAAACATTTCATTTTGAATTAATAAAATGTAAAACCTGCTCAATGGTTTGATTAAATTGCTGTGGTATTTTGACTATGCGAAGGTATTGAAATAAGGCTTTAAATGAGTGCTAAGAGAATGGTTTAACAATTATAAGCTTTCTTTAATTAAAAAATTAAATTTAATTTTTTTGTGAAGAAGCAAAAATTTAAATTAGGGACAAGAAGACCCTATGAATTTTATATTTAATAATATAATTTAAACAAATTATATTATTTGAATTAATTGGGGTGATTTAAAAAGAATATATATCTTTTTAGAAAGTTAATTTGTTCCGTTTTTAACGATTTTATGAAAAAAATACTCTAGGGATAACAGCGTAATAATTTTGGATAGTTCATATAGATAAAATAGTTTGCGACCTCGATGTTGGATTAGGATTCTTTTTTAATGAAGAAATTAAAAAGAAGAAGTTTGTTCAACTTTTAAATTCCTACATGATCTGAGTTCAGACCGGCGTGAGCCAGGTTGGTTTCTATCTTAATTTTAATTATTATTTTTTTAGTACGAAAGGAATAGAAAATATTAATTTAATTAATAATAATAAAATTATAAGTTTTAAACTAATTTGACAGAAAAATTGTATCAAATTTAGAATTTGATTATGGGAAACCAATTAGTAAATTTATATATTAAAGTGGCAGAATAATTTATGCGAGGAATTTAAGCTTCCTTTATGAAATCATATCCTTTAATAGTGATTTCTTATTTAAGTTTTATATTTTTAATTTTATGTGTTTTGGTAAGAGTGGCTTTTTTTACATTATTAGAACGAAAGATTTTAGGATATGTTCACATTCGTAAAGGTCCTAATAAAGTTGGATTTTTAGGGATTTTACAACCTTTTGGGGATGCTATTAAATTATTTAGAAAGGAAATAAATATAATATTTTATGTAAATATAATTTTTTATATTATTTCTTCAGTATTTTCTTTAGTTTTGATAATAATATTATGATTTTTATTTAAATGAGATTATAATCAAATTTTATTGGAATATAGAATGGTATTTTTGTTATGTATTTCAAGATTAAGTGTTTATGTAATTTTATTTGGAGGTTGATCTTCTAATTCTAAGTATACTTTATTAGGGGCTTATCGGGGGGTAGCACAGGTAATTTCTTATGAGGTTAGGTTTTCTATTATATTAATTAGGATTATTTTTTTTTGTGGGAGATATAATATTATAAAAATTGAAATATTTCAGGATTTTTGGATAATATTGTTAGGTTTTATAAATTTATTTATTGTTTGGATAGTATCTTGTTTTGCTGAGACAAATCGAAGTCCATTTGATTTATCAGAGGGAGAGTCTGAGTTAGTTTCAGGTTTTAATATTGAGTATGGATCATGAAATTTTGCTATTTTGTTTATAGCTGAGTATGGTAATATTATTTTGATTAGATTAATTACTTCAAATTTATTTTTTGGTACTGTAGGTTTTATAATAATAAATGTTTTAATGGTGATAGTTTTATTTATTTTAATTCGAGGAACTTTAGTTCGTTATCGATATGATAAATTAATAATATTGGCTTGGAAAGTAATCTTACCTTACAGTATTATAATGATTTTTTTTGTTTGTTTTTATAAATGGATGTTTATAAATATGTTTTGTATCCTTTTAAGAAAAAGACTTTTAGAAAATTATTCTTTTTTATATTTTCAAAATATATACTTGATTATAGTTAAAAAGTCATTAAAAGGGTATGATAATAAATATAGAAAAGTATAAAGTTGTTAGAATTTGTCTGGAAATAATAAACGGGTATTCTACTGGACAAGCCCCTAAAAATGTTAGCATAAAAAAAGTATTTACTAACATTCAAAAAATTAATTTTTTGAATGGAAAAAAGTAAAATGAGGAAAATTTATTTTTTATTGAAAAAGGTAAGGTAATAATAATAATAATAGATATTACTAAAGCAATTACCCCCCCAAATTTATTAGGGATTGATCGAAGGATAGCATAGGCGAATAAGAAATATCATTCAGGTTGAATATGAGGAGGGGTAATTAAAGGATTTGCTATATTGAAATTTTCTGAGTCAATGAGAATATTGGGAAAAACTAGTACTACAATAGAAAATATAAATAAGGTAATTAAAACTCCTAAAATATCTTTTACAGTAAAATAAGGATGAAATGGAATTTTATCAATATTTAGATTAACCCCTAATGGGTTTGAAGATCCTTTTTCATGAATTAAAATAACATGAATTAATACTAATATTATTAGAATAAATGGGAGGATGAAGTGAAGGGAGAAAAATCGAGTAAGAGTGTTATTATCTACTGAAAAACCCCCCCAAATTCAGTAAGTTAGTATTGTCCCAATATATGGAATAGCAGAAAAAAGGTTAGTGATAACTGTTGCTCCTCAAAAAGATATTTGTCCTCAAGGGAGAACATATCCTAAAAATGCTGTTGCTATAAGAATAAAAATAATTATAATCCCCGATAGTCATGTTTTTAAAAAAAAAAATGAAGAATAATAAATCCCTCGGCCAATGTGAATATAAAGAAAAATAAAAAATATAGAAGCTCCGTTGGAATGAATAGATCGAATTAATCATCCGTTATTTACATCACGTATAATATGGGATATTATGTTAAATGCGGTTGAGATATCTCTAGAGAAGTTTATTGCTAAAAATAATCCCCTTAAGATTTGAATTATTAAACATATACCTAATAATGATCCTAAGTTTCATATAAATGAAATATTAGAGGGTGTCGGAAGATTAGTGATAGGATTAATAGTTTTTTTAATATTCATTAGTTATAAAGTTTTAATGGAGAATTAGAGGAGGTTATGATTTTTATTACTACTATTAATGAGATTAATAAATAAACTATTATGAAAATAATAAAATTTATTGATGAATAAGATAAAAGTAAGTTTATAAAAAAGAATGAGGTTTCAAAAACTCCAGAGTTTTTGAAACCTATTAAAATTAATATAAAGATTAAAATAAGTTTTTTATTTATAATAATTTTTTTATTAGGAATTAAGCTAATAATATATAAAAATAAAATTAGCATTCCTCCTAACACAAGGAGAATTAAAATTAAAGATATTCATATTATTTTTAGAGATGTTATAATTATATATGACATGAAAATAGTTGTTATAATAATAGAAAAGAGTATTAATATAGGATGATTAAATAAAAAAAATGTTATTATGAAAAAGGTTATTATTTTAATATCAGAAAATAGTATATAATAAGTACATAAATTTTGGATATTTAAAGAGATAATCTTTTCTGAAGTTATAAGATTTTCTCAAATTTGGTTTACAAAACCAATATTTTTTATTTAAATTATTACAACTAATGATTGAGGTTTCATTTTTTATATTTATTGTAGGAATAATAACTTTTATAAAAAATCGATTTCATATAATAACTGTTTTATTAAGATTTGAGTTTATATATTTAAGATTGTTTATAATAATGATTTTTATAGTATTAATTAATAGTTATTTATTATTGGTGGTTTATTTAATTATAATTGTAGCTGAGGCTAGTTTAGGGTTAAGATTATTAGTAATTATAAATTTTTTTTATGGAAATGATCAGGTTATATCAATAAATATGTTAAAATGTTAAGAATTTTAGTGCCTATATTTATAATTTTTGGGATGTTAATATTTTTTTCAGGAATTTCTATAATTATAGTTCTTTTTATTTTATTTATTATGGTTTTTAAACAATTATTTTCTGGTGGGGAAAGAGATATAATTTTTGATTTTTGAGGTGATTTAATAAGAATTAATTTATTATTATTATCTGTGTGGGTGTTAATTTTAATATTTCTTTCTAGGTTCAAAGAAAATTTATATAATAATAAATATTTTATATTTTATTTATTTTTAATGTTATTTCTACTATTTGTATGTTTTTTTAGAATAAATTTAATAATATTTTATTTTTTTTTTGAAGCAGTATTATTTCCAATTGTTATGTTAATCTTTAATTGGGGTAACCAACCTGAACGTTTACAAGCTGGGGTATATATATTAATATATACATTATTAGGATCTATACCTTTATTGGTATTAATATTATTTTTTGGGGAGATAACATTAAATTATTTATTTTTGGATTTTAGATGAAAAATAAGAATAGGGTGATTGTTTATATTAATAATAATAGGATTTTTAGTTAAAGTTCCAATATTTTTTGTCCATTTATGATTACCAAAAGCTCATGTAGAGGCCCCAGTTTCAGGATCTATAATTTTGGCTGCTGTTTTATTGAAGTTAGGGGTGTACGGAATTTATCGATTTAAAGGGTTTTTCACTATAGAATTAATGGAAATAGGGTATATTTTAATAGTTATTTCTGTGTTAGGAGGAATATATGTGGGTTTAATATGTTTATTTCAGACAGATATTAAGTCGTTAATTGCTTATTCATCAATTTGTCATATAGGAGTAGTTTTAGGGGGTATTATAAATTTAAATTTTTGGGGAACTTATGGGGGTTTATTATTAATATTAGGACATGGGTTATGTTCTTCTGGATTGTTTTGTTTAGGAAATATATTATATGAACGTTTTTATACTCGTAGAGTTATACTTCTAAAAGGAATAATAAAAATTTTTCCTAGAATAAGATTATGATGGTTTCTTTTTTCTATTGTTAATATATCTGCTCCCCCATCAATAAATATTTTTGGAGAAATTTTTTTAATGGGAAGTTTAATAAAATTTAGGATGTTATTTATTTTTCCTTTAATAATAATTTCTTTTTTAAGAGCTTGTTATTCATTATATATGTTTAGTTATATTAATCATGGGGAGGGATGAATAATTTGGGCTGTAAAGTTGATTTCAATTCGAGAGTATATAATTTTATTATATCACTTTTTTCCCCTATTGATTTGGGTATTAAAAATAGATTGTTTTGTAAATTGAGTGTAATTAATAACTTAAATTAGTTTAAATTTAAAATTATAAATTGTGGATTTATAGATGAATATATCATTAAGTAATTTTTTTAAAATGAGGTTTTTTTTTGTTTTTTAATAGAATAATAATATTTATAATTTTTATATATTTAATTTATAATTATAAAATTATTTTAGTGGAGTTCCTTTTTATAGATTTAATGTCTTTAGATGTAAAGGCTTATTTTTTGCTTGATTGGGTGAGAGTGAGATTTATATGGGTAGTATTATTTATCTCTTCTATAGTAATTATTTATAGAGATAGATATATAAAAATAGATAAAGGTAAAGAATATTTTTGTTACATAGTTTTATTATTTGTATTTTCTATATTATTATTAATTGTTTCCCCTAATATGATTATAATTATATTGGGGTGGGATGGGTTAGGTTTAGTTTCTTATTGTTTAGTAATTTATTATCAAAGAGTTAATTCATATAATTCTGGGATAATTACGGTTTTGAGAAACCGAGTTGGGGATGTAACGATTTTAATATCATTAATTTTTTTAATAAATTACGGAAGAGTAGATATGGATAATATTAAAGAAATGATTAGAATTTGTGGATTTTTTATTTTAATTTCTGGAATAACTAAAAGAGCCCAAATTCCTTTTTCGGCTTGATTACCAGCAGCTATAGCTGCTCCTACCCCTGTTTCTTCATTAGTTCATTCTTCAACTCTTGTGACTGCTGGAATTTATTTGTTAATTCGATTTAGGGTTCTTTTTGAGTTTAAAATTTATTCAAATATAATAATAATAATTTCAAGAATGACTTTATTTATAGCAGGAATAGGGGCAAATTTAGAAATAGATTTTAAAAAAATTATTGCTTTTTCTACGTTAAGACAGTTAGGTTTAATTATATTAATTTTATCTCTAGGAAAAGTGGAGTTTGCTTTTTTCCATTTGTTGATGCATGCTTTATTTAAGTCAATATTATTTTTATGTGCTGGAATGGTGATCCACAGAATGATAGGAATTCAAGATATTCGTTATTTAGGTGGTTTTTTTACTTTTAGTCCAGTAATTAGGGGATGCATAGGTTTAGCAAGATTATCATTATTTGGATTTCCCTTTGTGGGAGGTTTTTATTCTAAAGATTTAATTCTTGAATTTGTCTATATAAATAGTAATAATTTATTTATTATTATGGTGGTTATTATTAGAACTTCTTTGACTATAATATATTGTTTACGAATATTATATTACATTATTTGAAAGGGGATTTTTATTCAAAGATTTTTTTCTCATCATTTAAGAATAAATATGATTATTCCTATTTATTTTTTAAGAATTATAATTATTATATCTGGTTCAATATTTTCATGGATATTATTTTCATGAAATGATTTATTAGTTCTTTCTAATTTTAGAAAAATTTTTAATATATTGTTAATATTTTTTACTTTTTATTTGTTTTATATTATATATATTATTAAAATAAAAGGTTATGTTTTAAAAAAAATATATTTTTTTTTAAGAAGAATATGATTTATATCTATTTTATCAAGACTAGTGATACTATTTTTTTTTAAAAATTTAAGAAAAAAAACAGAAGATGATTGAAAGTGGATAGAAGAGTTAGGGCCAGGGGGATTTACTTTTTTTTTAAAAAAAAATAGTATAATAGTAGTTTGGTTAAGAAATAATTTTTTAAGATCTTTAGTAATGTTTTTTTTAGGGGTTATAATTTTTTTCTTAAATTTTTAAATTCTTATAGTTTATATAAAATATTACACTGAAAATGTAAAGAAAAATAATTTAAGAATATTTTTAGAAAAGTTCATTTTAACAACGAAAATGTTAAGTGTTAAATTACACTATAAAAATTATAAAAAAAAGATTAAATGAGTTATCATTTATAATAGATTAGAAGTCTATAAAAAATTAATCTTTGTTTTTAATAGGAGTAAATCAATTCATTCATTAACAGTGAATGGCCTCGGGGGTTTTGGCTTCTATTAAAAAAAATAGACATTTGTCTAGAGTCAGGTCGAAACTGATTGCAATATAAATCGCTTTATTTTTAGAAAAGGAATATTTCAATTTCTAATTGCAAATTAGGTTTTATTATTTAAATACTTTTCTTTTTATTTTAGTCATTCTAATATACCTTTGTTTCATTCATAAATTAATCCTCATAAAATTATAATATTAATTATAATAATTCTAATAATAATAGTGATGTTTTTGTTATGAGTTATTAAAGGAAAAGGGAGAATAATAACAATTTCAATGTCAAAAATAAGAAAAATAATTGAGATTAAAAAAAATTTTAAAGAAAATGGTACTCGGGATATGGAAAAGGGGTCAAATCCACATTCAAATGGTGATAATTTTTCTTTATCCAGTGGTCTTTTTGAAGATATAAGGAAAGAAATTATTATAATAGCTAATGGGATTAAGATAATAGTAAGGATTTTTATTATTTAATTTTTTATTAAATCTTTTTAATTGGAAATTAAATGTACTGAAATATACTAATTAAATAAAAAATTCATCAGTATATAAATGTAAATAGAAATAATCAGACTACATCTACAAAATGCCAATATCATGCGGCAGCTTCAAATCCAAAGTGGTGTGATGATGAAATTAGATTATTGTTAATTCGAATTATTGAAATAATTAAAAATGATGTTCCAATAATGACATGGATGCCATGGAAGCCTGTGGTTATAAAAAAGGTAGAGCCAAAAATTCTATCTCTTATAGAAAATTGAGATTGAATATATTCTCATCTTTGAAGTAGTGTAAAAATAATTCCTAACAAAATAGTAATGAAAAGGGCATTTAATGCTTCTTTGAAATTATTATTAATAATTCTATGGTGTGATCAAGAAATAGAAATTCCTGAAGAAATAAGAATTGTTGTGTTTAAAAGGGGGATTTCAAATGGATTAAATGGAAAAATATTTTTAGGTGGTCATATAGAACCAATTTCAATGTTAGGTGATAATCTTCTGTGAAAAAAGGCTCAGAAAAAAGACAGAAAAAAAAAGATTTCAGAAATAATAAATAAGATTATTCCGATTTTTAACCCTCACACTACAAATGAAGAGTGGTAACCTTGAAGAGATGCTTCTCGTGATACATCTCGTCATCATTGAAAAAGGGTTAAGATTAAAATTATAATTGAAAGTATAATTATATAAGAAAATGAGAAGTGAAGGATATGGATAGTTCTAATAGTAATTATAATTGAAGTGACTGAGCTAGTGAAAGGTCAAGGTCTTTTTTCTACTATATGAAATGGATGAAATATCATTGGTTATTAAATTTCATTAGTATATAATGATGTTAATGTAATAAATACATATCTTTGAATGATAGCAACAGCTGTTTCTAAGATTATAAGAGAAAATATTAAAGGAAAAATAATGGAGAATATTATAGGGGAGTTATAAGAAATAGAGGTTAGAAGATGAATAAGAAGGTGACCTCTAATTATATTAGCAGAGAGACGAACGGAAAGAGTAATAGGACGAATTAAATTTCTTACTGTTTCAATAATTACTATAAAAGAGGTTAAAATCAAAGGTGACCCTATAGGTACTAAATGGGTTATTATTTTATTAAATGATATAAGTCAACCTTTTAGTATTAGTGTTAATCAAATTGGGAAGGCTAATATTATTGATAATATAATATGTCTTGTGGGAGTAAATACGTAAGGAAATAATCCTAAACAATTAAATAAAAGAATTATTGAAAAAATGGAGATAAATAGTAAAGTAAATTTTTGATTTTTATATATTAAGTTTCTTTTAATTTCATTAAGAATTTTTAAAAAGATTTTTTTTCAAAATATTTGGTATCGTGATGGAATAACTCAAAATCACGAGGGGATAATAAAAATTATTGGGAAAATTGATAATCAATTTAATCTAAAATTATTAGATGTAGATGGGTCAAAAATTGAAAATAAGTTTGTTATCATTTGAAGTGGGGTTTATTTGAATATTTGTTAGGATGATAAAATTTATTTAATTTTATAGGAATAAAAAAAATGAAGATAAAATTTATTAATATGGTAGTGAAAAATAAAATTGTAAGAATATTTCAATTTATAGGGAAAATTTGTGGAATAAAAAAAACACTTTATGGTAATTAAAGAATGACATTCTTTTGTTATTAAATTTAACTAGTTTTTTCATTGAAAGTGATAATCACTATAGAGTGGTTTAAGAGACCAATGCTTAAATTTCAGCCATTCAATGAGAATAATTTTAGTCATTTAATAAAATTATTAGGGGAAGTAATTTCTATAGAAATAGGTATAAATCTATGGTTAGCTCCACAAATTTCAGAACATTGTCCAAAAAAAATTCCTGGGCGATTAGGAAAAGAAAATGATTGATTTAAACGCCCAGGAATTGCATCCATTTTTATTCCTAAAGATGGAATAGTTCATGAATGAATAACATCAGCGGATGAAATTAAAAATTTAATATGAGAATTAAATGGAATTACTATTCGGTTATCTACATCAAGTAAACGAAATGAGTTTATTTTTATTTCGTTTGATGGGATTATAAATGAATCAAATTCAATATTAAAATCCGAGAATTCGTAAGATCAATATCATTGGTGACCAATAATTTTAATTGTGATAGTTGGTGAAAATGATTCATCAAGTATATATAAAAGTCGGAGAGAAGGAAAAGCAATAAAAATTAATGTAATTGCTGGAATAATAGTTCAAATTGTTTCGATTTCTTGACCTTCTATTAGGAAACGAGATGAAAAAGAATTTATTATAATATTAATAATTATGTATAGTGTAATAATAGTAATTATGAAAATAATAAGTATAGAATGATCATGGAAAAAGATTATTTGCTCTATAATAGGAGAATTTCTATTGGAGAATATAATGTTTGATCATGTTATCATTAGTTATTTGATTAAAATATTATTTTGGTTAAATGTATGCTCTGAGGGGGGAAAATTTAGTTGTCATTCATTAGAGGAGTTTGAAAATTGTGAAATTGAAATTAAGCGTTTTGATTGAAAAGCGTCTCATAAAATAATAATAAAGAAAATTACACTCACAGAAGAGATTATTCTCCCAAAAGATGAAATTAAATTTCATTTAGAAAAAAAATCAGGATAATCAGAGTAACGTCGTGGTATTCCTCTTAAGCCTAAGAAGTGTTGGGGAAAAAAAGTTATATTAACCCCAATAAATATAGAAAAAAATTGGATTTTTAATCAGAGAGAGTTAAAATTAACCCCAAAAAATAAAGGAAATCAGTGAGTGATTGATCCTATAATAGCGAAAACAGCTCCTATTGAAAGTACATAGTGAAAATGAGCTACTACGTAATAAGTATCATGAAGAATAATATCAATTGAAGAATTAGCTAAAATAATTCCTGTTAATCCACCTAAAGTGAATAAAAATACAAAACCTAATACTCATAATATTGATGAATTGTAATTAATATTTGACCCATGAAGGGTAGCTAATCATCTGAAAATTTTAATACCTGTAGGTACAGCAATAATTATAGTTGCTGCAGTAAAGTAAGCTCGTGTATCAATATCTATACCAACAGTAAATATGTGGTGAGCTCAAACAATAAACCCTAAGAACCCAATTGCTAGTATAGCATAAATTATTCCTAAGGATCCAAAAGGTTCTTTTTTTCCGGTATGAAAACAAATGATATGAGATACTATTCCAAAACCTGGAAGAATAAGAATATATACCTCAGGGTGGCCAAAAAATCAAAATAAGTGTTGATAAAGAATAGGATCACCTCCTCCCGAAGGGTCAAAAAATGATGTATTAAAATTTCGGTCTGTTAATAATATAGTGATTGCACCTGCAAGAACTGGTAATGATAGAAGAAGAAGAATTGCTGTAATTAATACTGATCATACAAAAAGAGGTATTCGTTCTAAAGTTATTCCTGGAGATCGTATATTAATAATTGTAGTAATAAAATTAATAGCCCCTAAAATAGAAGAAATTCCTGCTAAGTGTAAAGAAAAAATTGCTATATCAACTGAAGCTCCAGAATGGGAAATGTTAGCTGACAATGGGGGATACACTGTTCAACCTGTACCAGCTCCTCTTTCTACTAATGAGGAGTTTAATAATAAAAAAATTGAAGGGGGTAAAAGTCAAAATCTAAGATTATTTATTCGAGGAAAAGCTATATCTGGTGCCCCTAGTATTAATGGGATTAATCAATTTCCAAAACCTCCAATTATTACTGGTATAACTATAAAGAAAATTATAATAAATGCATGGGCTGTTACAATAACATTATAAATTTGGTCATTTCCAATTAAAGATCCTGGTTGACCTAATTCAGTACGAATTAAAATTCTTATTGATATTCCTACTATTGAAGCTCATCTACCAAAAATTAAATATATTGTACCAATGTCTTTGTGATTTGTAGAGAATAATCATCGCGGTAAAATGGCTGAAGTTTAAGCTGTAAATTGTAAATTTATAAATGAATAAAATTCTTTTACTAAGAAAAAATCTTATATTTTATTATAATAAAATATTAAATTGCAAATTTAAAGAAGGTTTTCTAAGATTTAATAATTAAATTATTTTATACTTTGAAGGTATATAGTTTAAATTAACTTAAAATCTTTATAGGGAAAATATAAATGGGATAAAAATAATAATTCTAAAAAAGTTAACTAGAAAAAAAATTAGTGATTGAAGAGGATTAAGGAGAGAAGAGGATTTTATTAAAATATTTAAATTTAAAATTATTGGATATAAAGAACGCATATAAAAAAATAAATTTATTAAAGAGGAGATAATAAGAATAATAAGAATAATAGGAAAAATTTTTGAAATAAAAATAATTGTCACTCATTTAGTTAAAAATCCTAAAAAGGGGGGTAATCCCCCAAGAGATAAAAAAAAAGAAAACAGTAAAATTTTACTAAATATTGTTATTTTCATTGAGTTTAAGTTTATAATAAAAGAGGAATTATTTTTTCTTAATAAAGAAACGATTTTTCTTAAAATTAAAGTATAAATAATAAAATATACTACTCAAAAATTTTGATTAATTAAAATTAATGATATAATCCAGGAAAGATGGGAAATTGATGAAAATGCTAAAATTTTTTTAAAAGATGTTTGATTTAATCCTCCGAAAGAACCTACTATTCTTGATATAATAATAAAAGGAATTAATATTTGATTGTTAATTATAGTAATAATGTAAAGAGGAATAATTTTCTGCAATGAAGAAAGAATAAAAAACGGGAAAAAATCTAATCCTTCTGAAATTTGAGGAAATCATGAATGAAATGGGGCTGCCCCTAGTTTAATTAATATAGTGATTATAATAATATAATTAAAGATTTGAGTAAAAAAAATAGAAGATATAATTGAGGAGAAAAGAAATATAGATGAGGATAGAGATTGAATAACATAATAATTAAGTATACTATTAGAAGAAAGAAAATTTTTTGAGTTTATAATAGGAATAAAAATTAGTATATTGATTTCTAAAGATATTCATAATGAAAATCAAAAAGAAGAAGAAATAGAAATAAAAATAGATAAGATTAAAATTCATATAAAAATTATTTTTTTTATTATTATTAATAAAGGAAATAATTTCATTTTTGGGGTATGAACCCACTAGCTTAAATTTAGCTTACTTTATA